AAAATTTACTGAAAATAAATTAAATTACTTTTGAATAATGGGGGGGAAGTTTTATTAAATCCAGGAATTACTTAAGGTTTTAGTGTGACTAACTAAAGGTTAAAATTTAGTTAGAATATTTTAGAGGTTTAGGTGTAATTATTAATGATTAATTGATGATTAACAAATACTAGTTAATGAAGTGAAACAAAGAAGGAATAATATAGAGGCAATTAAAGTTAGGCTGATAGGTGGCTAGACACAGGAAGGTGATTCTTGCTATATTAGGTGAAAAATAAAAAAAATATAAGAGCCCCTTTGTTATGTTCTGTTTTTCTTTTCTTTACAGCAGTGCTATTGGGGGTGTTTGCAATCTCTGTAATTGGTTCTATAGGGCAAAGTTATATAATTGAATGACAAATTTTAAGTATATGTAGTGTAGATTGAAGATTGCCTATTATTTTTGATTATATTAGTGTTATTTTTTCTTGTTTCGTTTGTTTGATTTCTGGTTCTGTATCCTTATTTAGGGTGTCTTATATAGAGGGGGAAGTTTTTATGCGACGGTTTATACTACTTATTATAGCCTTTGTAGGATCAATGAACTTATTAATTTTTATTCCTAGATTAATTACTATTCTTTTGGGGTGGGATGGTTTAGGTATTGTGTCATTTGCTTTGGTTATTTATTATCAGAATAAAAAGTCTTTAGCTGCTGGAATACTAACTGTATTAGCCAATCGTATTGGGGATGCTTTATTAATTTTGAGTATTTGTTTTTTAATTAATTGAGGAGAATGACGCATTGGATATGGAATAACTGGAAGTTTTGGGTTATTAGTTTGTTTCTTAGTAGTTGTTGGAGCAATGACAAAAAGAGCTCAAATTCCATTCTCCGCTTGGTTGCCTGCAGCAATGGCTGCTCCCACACCTGTTTCCGCTTTAGTGCATTCGTCAACCTTAGTGACGGCTGGTGTTTATTTGGTTATTCGATTTTATAGAACTTTAGTTGAGATACATGAGGTTTTGTGATTTTTGAGAAAAATAGGAGCATTAACCTTATTAATAGCAGGTTTAAGTGCTTGTTTTGAGGTTGATTTAAAAAAAATTATTGCTTTGTCTACTTTAAGGCAGTTGGGATTAATAATATTTACTGTAGGGGTTGGTTTCCCTGTTATTGCTGTTTTTCATCTTTTTACTCATGCTTTATTTAAAGCTTTATTATTTTTGTGTGCTGGTTCTATTATTCATTCAACTATAGATACTCAAGATGGACGAATTCTTGGGGGTTTAAACTATTTATTGCCTTTTAGAAGAAGATGTTTAATACTTAGAAGTATTGCTTTATGTGGGATACCTTTTTTAAGTGGATTTTATTCTAAGGATCTTATTTTAGAAGGAGTTTTTAGAAGGTTTAGTGGAAGGTTGGAAGTAATTGTTATACTAGTGGGTGCAGGGTTAAGCTTGGTTTATAGTTTGCGAATTTTGCTAATTGGGGTATTTGGGCAAAACTTTAGTAGAAGTTTGTTTATCTATAGGGCTGAGAGCGGCTATATTGTGTGTTCTATTATTGTGTTATCAATTGGTGCAATTGCAGGTGGGTGATTTTTGCAAAGGGTTTGAGTAGATGTAAATGGATTTAGGTTAGTTGGTATTTTTGGAAAGGTAGTTATTGGTATTGTTACATTTTTTGGGTTATTATATAGGTTTATTAGTTTTTCTTTAGTGGGAATTTTTAAGAGAAAATTTTTTGGAAAGTTAGGGCGATTTCTATCAAGAATATGGTTTATGAATTTGGTATCTGGGAGATTTTTAGCTGGAATTGGGTTAAAGTTGGGTGGACTTATGCATTTGCATTTAGATTTGGGTTGAATAGAAGTGTTGGGAGGGCAAGGTATGTTTAAGGCATTGAGAAATGGTGTTAATATTTCATATTACATGCAGAGAGGGGGACTTTTAGTTTACACTCGTATTTTTTTAGTTTTATTAGTTTTCTTACTAGCTGGTGTTAGCTATATGTAATTTAATTATAATTTATAAATATGATGATTTATGAATAATGTGGAATAAGACTAGGTCATTGTAACATTTTCAGTGTTATGTTTTGTGTAAGTTTAAACTATTTTTCCTTAAGAATTATTTTTCTTTTAAGAATAGAAGAAAATCCCATGTTTTTGAAAGTATAGGAGAGGTAATAAAGAACATGAAGTATAAGGCAGAAAAAGTTTGGCCAATTCAGATAAATGGGTCTTCTACAGGTTGTTTACCAATTCATGTAAGCACTATAAAAATTCCTAGGAATAATCAGAAAAGGGATTGATTTATTGGGTAAAAAGAGTTTGAACGTATAGTATTATAGTGTAATATTGGTATAAAAATTAAAATTAAGATTGATATTAATAATGCAACAACTCCCCCTAACTTGTTAGGGATAGATCGTAAAATGGCATAAGCAAATAAAAAGTATCATTCTGGTTGAATGTGTACTGGTGTTCTTAAAGGATTAGCTGGGATATAATTTTCTGGATCTGTTAATAAATTTGGTGAAAATAGGCAGATAAAGATTAATAAGGCTAACAAAAAAACAAATCCTACGACATCTTTTGATGTGTAATAGATGTGAAATGGGATTAAGTTAACGTTTGATGAAATTCCAAGAGGGTTGTTAGATCCAGTTTGGTGTAAGAATAATAAATGAATTACAACGAGAGCTACAATGGCAAAAGGAAGGACAAAATGTAGTACAAAGAATCGGCTTAAAGTTGCATTTCTAACTGAAAATCCACCCCACAACCAATAAACTAAGGTTTTACCAACATATGGGATTGCTGAGAGAAGATTAGTAATTACAGTAGCTCCCCAAAAGGATATTTGTCCTCATGGGAGAACGTACCCCAAAAAAGCTGTTGCTATGGTAAGGAAAAGTAACATGATTCCAATGTTTCAGGTTTCTTGAGCTAGGTATGATCCGTAATATATTCCACGACCTGTATGAAGATAAATACACACAAAGAAAAACGAGGCGCCATTTGCGTGAATAGCTCGTATTAGTCATCCATAGTTTACATCTCGTGAGATATGAGAAACAGAGTAAAAAGCAAGATCAACGTTTGAAGTGTAGTGCATAGCAAGGAAAAGCCCCGTGACAATCTGCGTAGTTAGGCATAGGCCTAGTAGAGATCCAAAATTTCATCATACTGACAAGTTAATAGGGGCTGGAAGGTCATATAGTGAGTTGTTTAGAACTTTAATAAGTGGGTGAGTTTTTCGTATGGAGAGTTTAATTCAGAAAATTAGTGTGACTAAATCTAAAACTCCCAAAGTTTTTATTTTTTTTAAACTATTTTCTGTTAAGTAGGGTAGGTGAAATGGTTCACTTTCTATTAGGTAACAACTAATTGCTATAATTGGTAGCTTCTTCCCTTGTAAATAAAGGGTATTAATAAGGGTATTAGTAGAGGGTAAGTGATTACTTATTTACTGATCCTAAGTCAGTGGTATTTTTATACTAACCCACTATGATGGTTTAGGTTAAATATTGGTTTAATAAATGCTATTGTTAAATGCATCTCTTGGGGTCCTTTCGTACAATCAAGAAGATTTATATGTTAAAGGAGATAGAAACCAACCTAGCTTGCGCCGGTCTTAACTCAGCTCATGTAAGGGTACAATAGTCGAACAGACTATCCTATCATAGCGGTTGCACTTATGTGGATGTCCTTAAGCCAACATCGAGGTCGCAAACCCAACTTTCGATGTGTACTCTTAAGTTGGATTACGCTGTTATCCCCGGGGTAACTACTTTTTGGTCCTTAATAAATTTTGTATAGCTTTATACGGAAGTTTGGAAGCTTTATTGGTTCCAAGATTGCCCCAATCAAACCTTGTATACTTTTAAGCTTGGCACGCAGAGGTATAAGAAAAGGTGAAGTTCCGCGGGGTCTTTTCGTCTTCCTTTGTTATCTAAGTCTTTTCACTTAGAAGAAAAGTTTTTTTTATACATAAAGTACAGATATTCCTAGTCTTGCCATTCACTGGCCTCCAATTAAAAGGCTAATTATTACGCTACCTTAGCACGCTCACGCTAACGCGGCCGTTTAAAATTTTCACTGGGCAGGCATTATCTTTTATAAAAGAACTCAAAAGACGATGTTTTTGGTAAACAGGCAGGGAATTTATTTGCCGAGTTCGCTTTATGTAATTTTGTGAGTAGAGTAATTATTGTGATTCAAAATTTTTTAAGTGTCATGAAATAATAACTACGTTAATACTAATAGAATGCCTGTTTATTAACATGAAAAGTTTTGTGTTAAGTTTCTTTAAATACTAAAATAATAATATATGAATATTAAGTAGTGTTTGGAATTAGTAACTAAAACGTTATTAGATGGCTGCTTTTAAGCCTACTTGGAAAGTTAAGTGATAAAGTATTTTTGAGTTTTTATTGAGCTTATCCTCAATAAATTAAACTTTGTAGTCATAAAAACATAATGTGTAATACTACAAGTCAGCACTTTGATGCTTTTAAAGAAAAACCAGCTATATGATTATATGAAAGGCTTATTACTTCTACTAAAAGTTACTTTATCAATTATGAAACATTGATTTTTAAGGGTTAGTAGCTCATAATCATTCGGGAGCCTAATTTATTATATTTATGTTGCTTCTCCATGATGCAAAAGGGATGTGGGGTTATCAGTTCTTTAAAGGCCTAAAGTATTAATCCTTGCGGTTATAAGTTAAATCACATTTTTTAAAAAATACTATATATTATGAAATTTTTCTTTAATTAGTAAAGTTTATGGTTTTGTTATATAGGCTTACAAAGGGATGATCCGTAAAAAGAGCTACAATCTTTTGCCTGTTCTCGGCCACTTTGCTATGGGCATTTGGAGCTTTGGAGAGATTTAATCTTATCTTTGGTTTACAAGACCAATGCTTATTAGCTTCTCAAAGCTTATCCTGAAGTAAATAACTGTGGTCGAGTTAAAAGCTCGATGCCTAGTGTCTCGGCCATCATGGATTGTGATAGGGGCAATTTCCATTACCCCTACTGTGTTACGACTTATCCTACTTTGTTGTCGGAGTGACGGGCGATTTGTACGCGCTTTAGTTCTTATTCAGACTTATTTTGTGGAAATTAAGTCTTACTTTCAAGTCCTCCTTCATTAAAGATTTGTAACTTTAAATCTGTTAGTATATTTATTTGTATCCCATGGATCTGCTCCCCATTGGCTGTATGTCACCTGAATTTTTGAATGAATTAGTTCTATTGCTTCCTTTTTTTTCTTTTTCGAGCAAGCATAAACGGCCATACACAAGCTGGAAGCACGAGAGTAGCTAAGATTATCGTGGATTATCGAATTAAGCCACAGGATCCCCTGATGGGGAGTAAAGCACCGCCACATTGTTTGAGGTTTAAGCTTTCGCTTGTAGTATTCTTTTTTATGTTGGGCCATATAGTAGTCGGGTATCTAATCCGAGTTCTAAAGTTATGGTTTGTTGGGGTAGTTAAAGTTATGGTTGTATTGGATTTAGTTTTAATTTACTTTTTACATTAAAAGTTAATCTGATAACCAAAAATTAATGACTGCTCCGATTTGTTGGAATTAGCTTGGGGTATTGGTATAACCGCGACTGCTGGCACCATTTTTGCCACCCCTTTTACTTATTTTCTAGGGCCTAGTTTCCTAGCTAATATAATATAAAACATTGGTGTTGTGAAAAGTTTCAACATTAGTAGTGAATGTTTAATGGGTTATTCTTTAAAGTAATAAACTTTTTGAAAGATTTATTAAAGATTAGCCCGTAATCACAATGCGTGTATGCTGCCATATGTAGTTTAATTGGTATAGCTAATTTTATACATCAATGAAATATTTTAAAGCAAGGGTATGTAATTACACCTAATTATGGGTCGAAACCATAATACTTATTAGTTTCTTGCTTGTAGGGATTGATTTTAGATCATTTAAAGCTTTGAAGGCTATTAGTTTTTTTAACTTAAATCTCTTAGGTGAATATAGTAGGAAGAGAGTTTCTATTTTTGGGTTATGAGCCCAACAGCTTAATTGTTAGCTTATCCTACTTAGAAAAGAAATAAGATTGAGGTTAGTGGTAGGATTTGAGATAGAAAAAACAAAATTGCTTGTTTTGAGATTATTTGGTTTTTGGTTAGGTGTATTTTATTGAATCTTAATAATGTCGAAAAAGTCAAAGATAGATAGTAAAACAAGCTCACTAATGCTCCGATAATTAGACCAAAAATAATAATTGTTTTTGATTCTGTAAGTATTAAAACTAATAATTTTATTATGAAGCCTGTAAAAGGCGGAAGTCCCCCTAAAGAAAGGATTGTAATGGCTAAAATAAAAATCTTTCCAGGCTCTTTAGAGGAAAAAAGTTGTTTGTAAGATTTCGTGTGTTCTTTGGTTAAAAAAGCGTAAATTGACATATTAATTAAGATATAAGTAGTTAGATAAGCGATGAGAATTATATAATTTCTATTAACACTTGCTAATATTCACCCTGTATGACCAATTGAGGAATATGTTAGGAGAGATCGGATGTCAGTTTGATTTAGTCCTCCAATACCTCCCCATAATGCTCTAACTATTGCAATAGGTATAATAATTTTAATTAATAATGAATTTATAGAGCTGATGGCTAGGATTGGGGCAATTTTTTGCCAAGTTAGGAGAATGAAAGCTGGTGTCAGTTGGAGTCTTGCTATGACTGGAGGGAATCAAAAGTGAAATGGTGCTACACCTAATTTTAGGCATATTGCGATTATCATAAGGATTTGTAGGTTGTTAAAGTACGATGAGATAATTGCTGAGGCAATAAAAATTGTTGACCCTAATGATTGGGGGACTAAGTATTTTACTGCTGCTTCTGACTCTCTTCTGCTTTCTTTTATAAATATAAGTGGAATATAACCAAGCATATTAATTTCTAAGCCTATCCATGTTATTAATCAGTTGGATGAGGATGCGACTATGCAAGTGCTTCTGACTATAAGGAATATAAATAGAAGTTTGTTTGGGGATTTCATTTGTAAGAGGAAGAGTGAAATGATTACAATTATTACTTAGTTCTGGTACTTGGTGTTTGGTTTGATTTGGTTAGATCTGTATTGCCAGATCTGGCGGTAATAGGATGGTTGTCTGCTTTAGGTTGTAAAGGTTGATTGTTTAGGTCTATTGAGCATAGTGTTTGATTGGTAAGTTTTGGTTCGTTTGAAAGAAAGAATAGTGGAATACTTAAAGTTAGGCATAGAATAACAAGTAAAAAAAATAAAATAACGGATAATAATTTTTGTAGTTTTTGTTTAAGGATTACTTAAGGATTTCAAATTGAATTTATAAGTAGCTAAATGCATTAAGATGCTCTTTTGACGTGAAAAGTCAATGTGCATAGATTTAACACTTAATTAGCCTAAAGAAAGGTGGAAGGAGTTAAACCTCTCTTTATGTAGTTAGAAGCCACATATTAGCTCGGCTACCTTTCTGAATGAAAAGGATAAGTGAGTCGAACACTTTCTTTTTGATTTCAAGGCAAATCTTCTCCGAGGTCCTTTGTAATATAGTTCTAGAGTAGTATCTCAATGGTTGAATGCAAATCAGATCTTTTTATTAAAGTATAGAACTATTATTTTAATAAATTTTATTTATGTTTGGTTTTTTAAAAAAATAATAAATAGAATCTTTATAATGGGGGGTAATGAGTAGTTTAAGAAAAACGATAGGTTGTGGTTCTATAAATAGATTATAATTGCTCTCATTAGTGTGTTATTAGCATTAAAGTATGTAGTATAACTTATAATTTACCTAAAAAGGTAAATATGGAAAAAGTAGTATTAAGGATTCTGTTAGCTATTTTGCTTGGGTTTGTATTATTATTTGTTGGGTTATTTCTTGGGGCGTCATTGTATATAGGTCGAGAGAAGGTTAGCCCTTTCGAGTGTGGGTTCGATCCTATAGGATCTTCTCGAGTACCTTTTTCTTTACGGTTTTTTTTGTTAGCTGTAATCTTTGTAGTTTTTGATGTAGAGATTGTTTTGTTATTTCCTGTTGTAATAGTAATAGGTAGTTCTTGGATGTGATTTAAAAGTTATTTAGCATTACTAGTTTTTTTAGTATTGTTATTTATTGGGGTAGTTCATGAGTGACGTGAGGGTTCGTTAGAATGAGAAATATAAAGGCGGATAAAAATAAAAATAAAAATGAGCTTTTGGGGTCAATTAGGGTTTCAGGATAGTTATAGTGGTTTGAGTTCTGAGCTTAGTTTTTTTCATGATCATGCTATGTTTGTTCTTGTAATAGTTTCGTCCTTTGTTGGGTATATAATGGTGTGTTTATTAAAAAGTGGATTATCATCTCGATTTATTATGGAGGCTCAGGCACTTGAGGCTGCTTGGACTGTAATTCCTGGGTTGTTGTTATTAATTTTAGCTATTCCATCTGTTCGATTGCTATATTTGTTAGATGAGGTTGGTGGGCCTATGGTTAGGATAAAGGCTGTTGGGCATCAGTGGTATTGAGAATATGAGTATGGGGATAGTAATGATGTTATCAGTTTTGATTCATATATAACAAATAGTTTAGAGATTGGTGAGGGGGGTTATCGATTGTTGGAGGTTGATAATCGATGTGTATTACCTTATGGTGTTGATAGTCGTATTTTAGTTAGTTCTGCTGATGTAATTCACGCTTGGGCTGTTCCTTCTTTAGGGGTTAAAGTTGATGCCATTCCTGGTCGAATTAATCAATTAGGTGTTTATTTAGTAAGATCTGGTGTGATATTTGGTCAGTGTAGGGAAATTTGTGGGGTAAATCATTCTTTTATACCTATTAGAGTGGAGAGAGTTTCTCCTGAAGTTTTTTATCATTGATTAGTTGGTTAATTAACTAGAATTGTGTGGTTGTACGAAAGTTTGCGGTGATTGTGTTCTACTAATCATAAGGATATTGGTACTTTATATTTATTGTTGGCTTTATGGTCTGGGTTAATTGGGTTGGCTTTAAGGCTTTTAATCCGGGCAGAACTTGGTCAACCTGGGAGGTTGTTAGGTGATGATCAGTTGTATAATGTTATTGTTACAGCTCATGCTTTCATAATGATTTTCTTTTTAGTAATACCAATGATAATTGGTGGATTTGGGAATTGACTAATTCCTCTTATGATTGGTGCTCCTGATATGGCTTTTCCTCGGTTAAATAATTTAAGGTTTTGATTACTCGTACCGGCTTTGTTTTTATTATTAAGATCTTCTTTGGTAGAAAGAGGTGTTGGGACTGGCTGGACAGTGTATCCTCCTTTATCCGGGAATGTGGCTCATTCCGGGGCTTCAGTAGATTTGGCTATTTTTTCTTTACATCTTGCTGGTGCTTCATCTATTTTGGGGGCTATTAATTTTATCTCTACTGTTGGGAATATACGATCTCCTGGGTTAGTTGCTGAACGAATTCCTTTATTTGTTTGAGCTGTTACTATTACTGCAATTTTGTTAGTAGCTGCTTTACCTGTCTTAGCTGGTGCTATTACAATGTTACTTACAGATCGAAATCTTAACACGTCATTTTTTGATCCTACTGGGGGGGGTGATCCTATTTTATACATACATTTATTTTGGTTTTTTGGTCATCCTGAGGTATATATTTTAATTTTGCCTGGATTTGGTATAATTTCTCATATTGTTATACATTATGCAGGAAAGAAGCAAGTTTTTGGTTATTTGGGTATAGTGTACGCCATTGTTTCTATTGGAGTATTAGGTTTTATTGTGTGAGCTCATCATATATTTACTGTAGGTATGGATGTGGATACTCGAGCTTATTTTACCGCTGCTACTATAATTATTGCTGTTCCAACAGGAATTAAAGTTTTTAGATGGTTAGCTACAATTCACGGATTTGTTAATAAGACTGAACCACCTATTATGTGAGCTTTAGGTTTTATTTTTTTATTTACTGTAGGTGGATTGACCGGTATTGTTTTATCTAATTCATCTTTGGATATTGTCTTACATGATACTTATTACGTAGTGGCTCATTTTCACTATGTTTTAAGGATGGGGGCTGTTTTTGCTTTGTTTAGAGCTTTTAGATATTGATATCCCTTGATTTCTGGGGTAACTTTTCATGCTGTTTGGAGAAAGATTCATTTCGTTTTGATGTTTGTAGGGGTTAACTTAACATTTTTTCCTCAACATTTTTTGGGTTTAGCTGGGATACCTCGTCGATATTCTGATTACCCTGATAGTTTTGCTAAGTGGAATGTGGTTTCTTCTTGAGGTTCTTTGATTTCTTTTGTTTCTGTATTACTTTTTATATTTATACTATTTGAGTCTTTTGTTTCTCAACGATCCGTTGTTTGGGGGAGAGCTTTAAGAACGTCTTTTGAGTGACAGGATAATAGTTTTCCTGCATCTTTTCATTCCAATAGTCAGGTTGTTAAGGTTGTATTATCATCGTAAATTAAGGTAATACTTATAATAAAGTAAAATGTTACGTAACCCTTTTCATTTAGTAGAGTTTAGTCCATGACCTTTTACAGCTGCAGGTGGAGCGTTATTTTTGACTGTTGGGTTAGTTAGTTGGTTTCATGGGAAGGGGATAACCCTAATATTGATTGGTATTTTAGTAATTTTATTAACTATGGTTCAGTGATGACGGGATGTTATTCGAGAAGGGACTTATCAAGGTTATCATACTAGATGAGTCAGTATGAATCTTCGATGGGGGATAGTTTTGTTTATTTTTTCTGAGGTGTGTTTTTTCTTTGCTTTTTTTTGGGGATTTTTCCATAGGAGGCTTGTTCCTACATTGGAGTTAGGTTGTGTTTGGCCTCCTGTTGGGGTTATGCCTTTGAACCCTTTTAAGGTACCTTTGTTAAATACAGCTGTATTGCTTGGCTCTGGGGTTAGTGTTACTTGAGCTCATCATGGGTTAATAGTGAGCAATCGTGAAGAGGCTTTATATGGGTTGCTTTTAACTGTGTTTTTAGGTTTATATTTTACTGTTCTTCAATGAGGAGAATATGAGGAGGCTTCTTTTAGAATTGCTGATAGTGTTTATGGTTCTACTTTTTTTGTAATGACAGGATTTCATGGGCTACATGTTTTAATTGGGAGGGTTTTTTTAGTTGTGTGTACAGTGCGATGTTATTTGCATCATTTTTCTAGTTCTCATCACTTTGGGTTTGAGGCAGCTGCCTGATATTGGCATTTTGTTGATGTAGTTTGAATTTTTTTATACTTATGCATTTATTGGTGAGGTTCTTAAATAAAAAGGTTTAAAAATGTTGATAGATATTTTTTCATCGTTGGATGCTGGGGTGCACTCTAACATTAGAGTTAGGGGTATTATGTGATTGACTGGATTTATTGGGTTATCTATTTGTTTGGTCGGGGTATGGGTTGGGGTGTCTGGCATTAGTATTATATTTTTTAGTTTAGTAAATGTAGTGTTGGATTTGGTAAAAAGTTGTTCTGGTAAGTTTTTTGGGGGGTTTGTATTGGGACAGGTTTCTTTATTTATGTTAATTTTTATTGTAAATATTTCTGGTATGATTCCGAATGTGTTTAGCCCAACTAGTCATTTATCGTTGACTCTTGTTTTAGCAATGATGGTTTGATTTTCTTTGGTTTTTAGTGGTTGAGTCTTTTCTTGGAAAGAAAGTGCTGGTCATTTGGTTCCAACTGGAAGGCCAGTTGTACTGATTCCGTTGCTTGTGTTAATCGAAAGAGTTAGTATTTTGATTCGTCCTATTACTTTAGGTGTTCGATTAGCTGCTAATATTACTATAGGGCATCTTATATTGCATGTTATTGGTGAGTACGTAGTAAGGTTTTTTTATGAAGTTTCTTTATTAAGAAGGTTGTTTGGAAGTTTAGTAATGTGGGGGTATATAATTTTTGAGTTTGCTGTTAGATTTTTGCAGGCATATGTTTTTGTTTTATTGGTTGGGTTGTATTCTTCTGATCATCCAATGGGGCATTAGTAGTTGTAGCATTAAATAAAAGAATTAGTTAAAATATAATTTGAGTTTGTCAAACTCAAGTTGCCTAAGGTGGCATTCTTTTATGCCTCAGTTGAGTCCTATGTCGTGAGTTTTGGTTATTAGTGTTTTTTTGATTTGTTTGGTGTGTTTTGCGGTGATAACTTGATGAGTGATTGAAGGGAAATATATAATTAAATATGTAGGGAATAATAATAAGGTTATTAATAGTAAAAAGTGTATAAAGTGAGGGTTTGGAAGGATTTTTTTAAAGAAGTAGTGTGGTTTTTTCCTGTTATGGGTGTAGGGGCTATCGGAATTATGGTAGGTGGGGTATGTTTAATATCTCAGCGAAAAAGGCTTTTTGGAATTTTGTTAAGAATGGAAGTTTTTACTTTAGGTATTTATATTATGCTTTTCGGTTTGGTTTGTTTTCAAGGTTGATTGAGAAGTGTATGTTTGATTTTTTTAGCTTTTGGGGTTTGTGAGGCTGCACTTGGGTTAAGTGTATTAGTTTCTTTAATTCGTAATTCTGGGAGTGATTACGTTGGTGGGTTGGTTTTAGGCCATTTTTAGGTTGGGGATTACTGGGGTTTTGCTGACTGTGGTAAGTGGGCTAGGACCTAGGGTTTTTTGATGAAGAGTTTTGTGAGGTTGTGTAATTATATTTCTATATAGTACAGGATTGTGGTTTAGTTCATTAGGGTTAGCAGGATGTTGAGGTGAAATTCTGATTGTTGATAGGTTTTCTTTTGGTCTTGTGTCATTAACTATTCTAATTTCTAGTCTTAGAATATTAGCTAGGGTACGTGATGTTCTAAAAGTAGATAATAAATGTACTGAGTTTACTTTTAGAGTTTTAGTGTTGACTTTAGTTCTTGTTTTTTGTTTCAGTGTTGGGTCTTTATTAAACTTTTATATTATATTTGAGTTTAGTCTTATTCCTATTTTGTTAATTATTTTGGGGTGGGGTTATCAACCTGAGCGATTACAGGCTGGAAAATATATATTACTATACACGGTTAGTGCTTCTCTTCCTCTTTTAATTTTGATTGTTTTAATTCTCACTAAAGGGGGGTCTGTTTTTTGGGGATGAATGTTTTTAAAGTTTGAGTGAGGTTGGTTAGTAACTTTTTGTGCTTCTTTGGCTTTTTTAGTAAAGCTACCTATTTATGGATTTCATTTGTGGTTACCAAAAGCTCATGTAGAAGCGCCAGTTGCTGGGTCTATGATTTTAGCTGGTGTTTTGCTTAAGCTTGGGGGTTATGGATTAGTTCGGTTTTTCTATATATTAGGATTATATAGAACTTTAACTGTTTCTGTGATTTTTTGTATTGGATTAGTGGGTGGAATTGTTGCTAGAATAGTTTGTTTTGCCCAAAATGATGTAAAGGCTTTGGTAGCTTATTCGTCTATTGGGCATATAAGTTTGGTTTTGGGGGGTATTTATTCTAATACAGATTGGGGGTGGTTAGGTTGTTTATTAATAATAATTGCTCACGGTTTATGTTCCTCTGGTATGTTTTTTTTAGCTAGTGAAACTTATAAGTGTTATGGGACTCGTAGATTGTTTTTAGTTAAAGGTGGATTAGTTTTAGTTCCAGGGGTTTCTCTGTGTTGGTTTTTAATGTGTGCTATTAATATAGCTGCTCCTCCTTCTTTGAATTTATGAAGAGAATTAATATTAGGAATTTCTATTCTAAGATATTCTGTGATATTTGGTTTGCTTACAGGGATTATAACTTTTTTAAGGGGACTTTATTCGTGATACCTATATTCAATTACGCAACATGGGCAGTATCCTTTATGGGTGCGTGGTGTGAATATGGCTGAAGAGTACATTAATTATATTATCAGATTTAAATTGGTGCTTATGTTAAGAGTAGCTGGGGTAGCTTTAATGTTGTTTATTTAAACTAATTTACTTTTATTTTTTAAGTTTGAGTAAAAAGTTTTTATGAAAATGGGCGTAATGCTCCCATTTTAGGTTTACAAATTTTTACTATTGCTACTAAAGTAAATAGTAGTATGCAGGCTAGTAGGATGATAGAGGTAACTCCGTTATCTGTGTATAAAAAACTTAGAATTTGTGTTGTATCATTAATTCTGGAAGCAAGCTCTGTGTTAATTTGGTGATTTGAGTTGAGTTTTAGGTTTTTAAGGCTAAAAAGAGAAATGATAGTTAGTGCAATAGGTATTAGAGGATTATTTACGGAAAAAGTTATGTTAGGGGAAAGAGATGCGATGTATGCGAATATAACTAATATTCCACCAATGAAAATAAAAAAAAGTATGTAGGAGTATCATGGACTAATTGTAGCAATTAGGGCACAATTTAAAAATGCTAATAATAGTACTATGATACCTAATGGTAATGGGTGTATAGGTAAAGTTATAGAGAGAATTGTATATGTTCATAAGGTCGAAATAGCTATGAGTGTAATTACGTATAGTGTATATACTATGGTTATGCTGACCTAACTTGGTCTTTCTGCTTGGAAGGCAATTGTACTTATTATACTATCGGCATTTACTATAATAATAAAAGAAGCGGTCTTAATCCTATTAAAATAGCTAGGCTTAAGGGTAAAAAAGATTTTCAGGCTATTGCCATTAATAGGTCGTAACGATAACGAGGTAATGTGGCTCGAGCCCATAAGAAAATGATGGCTACTGGGATTGATATTATTAGTGTGCCTGTTAGTAGGCAGGAAGTAACGAGACTTATTATTAAGATATTTCTGTACTCTGCTATAAATAAAAAAGCAAAACCAGCTCCGCCGTATTCGATATTGAACCCTGATACCAGTTCTGATTCTCCTTCTGCGAAATCAAATGGAGCTCGGTTTGTTTCTGCAAGAATTACTGCTAGTCATATAATTCCTAAAGGTAAAAATAATATAACAGTAACTATGGATAAATTAGTTAGACGAATGCTTACTAGATCTATTTGCATTGTTAAAAAAAGGTAAAAGATAATAATTAAAGTTATAGTTACTTCATAGGAAATAGTTTGAGCTATAGCTCGAATAGCTCCTAATAAAGCGTATTTGGAGTTAGATGATCAACCTGCTATGAGTGTTGTATATACAGCTAGTGAGGAGATACATAAAAATAGGAGTATTCCTAGTGTAACTTGGTGTGAAAGTATAAAAGAGGGAAATAATTGTCATAGTCTGAGGGCTAGAATAAGTATTGCTGTTGGGGTTAAGATAAAAGGAAAATAATTCGAAGATATAGGGGTGATTCACTCTTTAACGAATAGTTTTAAGGCATCAGCTAATGGTTGTGGAATTCCGATAATTCCTAATTTATTAGGACCTTTTCGAATTTGAAAATACCCAAGAGCTTTTCGTTCTAAAAGAGTAAAAAATGCTACGCCTAGTAGAATTAATAAGTAAGTGATAAAAGTGGCAATTAGGTGTTGGATGATTAGAAAGGGAAGTAATACTTCATAATCAGAGCTTAAATCTGAGGCACTTTTCTGCCACCTTACTTCAAAAAGGGAAATTAAACCTTTAACTCGGTGTAAACGAGTTGTAATGAATATACTACTTTTTGCTAAAAGCATTAGGGCAATGGCCCATGATTTACCTCATCAGAGTAATCCGTTCATCCGGCGTAATGCTGTATGTTTAAATGTCTTGACTTTTGTTTTGGTAAAGTTGCAGTTTACAGTAATAAGGTATATACTACAAGACAAATGTTGAGGGCGGAATTCTTGGTTCCTTCTAATGATTCAAATTCATTTGTGATTTTAATTTCACCAGCCCTCAACTTAATTAAAATTTGTTGTTTAATA